GATCTAAAGATATCCATTAAACACAGTCTAAAAAAATGGATCAATCGTTGAATTCGTTTCAATTGAGAGATTAAATCCGGTATAAATATTAGAAAGGGCGGAAACCCCATCTTCGCAAACATGAATAGATATATCTTTATTTTACAATTTTTCACAAAAAAGATTTATGCGGAAGGATTTGTCTTTGATGAAAAGTTTTCTATTTTTAGAGTTCAATTTTTTAATAATTTTAATTCAATGTAGATACCTATCCAAAATAATATGAATTACTCACTATTAACTCGGTTTTTTGGCCATAATCATTATGTAGGAGAGGTGGCCGAGTGGTTCAAGGCGTAGCATTGGAACTGCTATGTAGACTTTTGTTTACCGAGGGTTCGAATCCCTCTCTTTCCGTACTCTTCACCTAATTCACCAATGTTACTGACTGCAATGCATCAAATAAGAATGTATACTCCAACAGTTAGACCTTTCTTTTCTTTGATATCGATTATGTATTCCTAATCCAAATCTTCTGTGGTACGAAAAATACTGGGCAAAATGGACAAGGAATGAAAATCCCCTACCGATCTATGATACATGAATGAGATCAAAATCCCCAGATCAAACCCCTTACCTTACTTACCCCGGGTCCCTTTACTTAAGCCAAAATGGAGAGGTCAAAATTGTCCGAACCCTTGTTATTTTAGTTGGGGTTAAGTCTGACGAGAGTAATATTCTACAACTAGCAATTCATTTATTTTCAAACCGACCCATTTACTATCTATTATTTGATTGACGAATCCTTCATATTGGAATGGGTGAAGAGTCAAATGGTTTGGCAACTCCTCGCGGGGGGATGAATCAAGATAATTTTGAATCAGAGCCCTAGATTTTTGCTCATCCCTCACTGTAATAATATCTCGGGGTTTACAGCGATAACTTGGTATATCTACTATACGACCATTAACTAAAATATGTCTATGGTTAACTAATTGGCGGGCTTGAGGAATAGTCGAAGCCATACCCAATCGAAAAAGGATGTTATCCAAACGCATTTCAAGTAATTGTAGTAAAACCTGACCTGTTGATCCTTTGGCTTTTCCGGCGATACGAACGTATTTAAGTAATTGTTGTTCTGTAAGACCATAATGAAAGCGCAATTTTTGTTTTTCTTCTAAACGAATACGATATTGAGATTTTTTTCCGGGGCGCGATTGGTTTCTAAGATCGCTTCCGGCTCTAGGCTTTTTACTAGTTAGTCCCGGTAAAGCCCCCAGACGACGGATTTTTTTGAAACGAGGCCCTCTGTAACGTGACATAAAGACTCCTTATTTTTTATGAAATTTCATAAAACAAAATTAAAACTAAACTAAAATATGATAAATTAATCGAAATTTACTGAAGTATTGTATTACAAAGAATAATTAGAGGAATTGTATCAATATCCGGACCTTATTGTATATAAATAATTGTATTATATAAATAAAAAGAATTAAAAATAATAATAAAAAAAAAAATTCAGGGTTCTTTTCTTGATTGATTTGTTCTACAGAGACCGAACTCCTCCAATCCCATTTTTATTCATAATTGGAAGTTCCTACGAGATGATAGGGTGACCCTTGGGAAAAGGGAAAGAAGTTTTTCGCTTTGATTTCACATTATCAATTATGTAAAAAATAAAAAATCAAACAAACGGAGAAAAGCCGGCTATCGGAATCGAACCGATGACCATCGCATTACAAATGCGATGCTCTAACCTCTGAGCTAAGCGGGCTCACATAACATAAATTGTACACGTATACTAATTTAGTAAACTACTGAGATATTAACTGCTCATTCTTAGCTATTTCATAAGAAATATGATATATAGAAAAATAGAAATATCAAAAATAAGGAAGAATAGAAAATAGAATTTTAGAATTTCCAAACATATTGGATATTTGAATATTATAGAACATATCTATTAATATAGCGATATTATTAAATATCGCGATATAAAATTTTGATCTATTTCTCAAATATATGTTTATCAATAATAAATATCTTAATTAGCTTAATTAGATGGTAAGATTTTTTTACTATTCTATGTTTACTATTTTTTATTACATAATTTTATTATATTTCATATATATTTGATATATAGAAATATCTATATTTCATTTTAATTTAATTTGAAAATATATTTTAATATTTCATTTTAAATAAAATCGAGTAAAGTAATGTAATTAGTTTAGAATCTTATTCTATTTCTATATTTATTGCTATTTCTATATTTATTGTATATTACAATCTTATAATATTATTATTTATTATATATAATTCGAAATAATTTCATATTTAATTAATAAATAATTTGATTTTGAATTCTCTTCTAATTCTAAATTAAAGGAATGATTAGTTATAGCCATTTTATTAGTTTTAGTTATGGCTATTAATTTAATTTAAAATTAATAATACTCAAATCTTCCTTTTCGTTTTTTTGTTATGTTATAATGTTTTTTTTTGTTATGTTATAGAA